CATTAGAAACTGCCCAGGTAAAGAAATTTCTCGTTGATTTACGGACTTACTTAAAAACGAATAAACCTCAATTCCAAGAAATCATATCTTCTACTAAGACATTTACTGACGAAGCCGAAGTCCTTTTGAAAGAAGCTATTCAGGAACAGAGGGAGCGTTTTCTCCTTCAAAAGCAAGTCTAAGCAAATTAATTACTTTAAATCGATAAGTTAAATTATAAGTATAAAGTGTATATTAACAAGTGGATCTAATCTCTTAATTCAAATTATTAAAAAAAGCTTTCTTGACATAGAAATATAAAAAATATATGGAAATATATTGCGTCCAATAGGATTTGAACCTATACCAAAGGTTTAGAAGACCTCTGTCCTATCCATTAGACAATGGACGCTTTTCATTTCTATTTTTTTTAATAAATATTAAAAAAAATAGAGAGAGATTACTCAAAATATTGACATATTAGCTAGAGCTATAAGATAAATTAAGTACAAGCGGGTAGCGGGAATCGAACCCGCATCGTTAGCTTGGAAGGCTAGGGGTTATAGTCGACGTTGATTCATCATTCTTAACGTCTCTAATTCAAAACCGAACATGAAACTTTGGTTTCATTCGGCTCCTTTATGGAAGATGGATAAATTTCAAAATAGAAGATATGAACGAAATTTTTAATTTTGACCCATAACATCTATGTCAGCTTTTCTGTCTCAATGTATTCAAAATAACCGACCTGCTTTATAGACAATCCTTAGAGAAAAGAAGGGGCTTCTAAGACCTTTTCTAGTTACTTCGTTCTCTATTTCTAGTTAATAGAATCCTTAGGAAAATCTTTTTGTTTCCATCGAGCTAAAAGATTTGTTGATGTCGTTAGTAAACCAAAGACATCGTTTCATAGCTATTTTGCTTCACTTTTCCATATACAATACAAAAAAGAAAAATTGAAGATTTAGTTACGATTAGAAATAAATTTTCTCTCTTTATCCATGGATTCCTTATTCATATTCATTCAATTGGAAGTATTGATCCAATAAAAAAATTATGTTTCGTAATTTCATAATCCAATATCCTATTTTTTAATTTCTAATTGACTTTTGGATACAAATTACGAGAATTTATATTCTTCCTCGACTTTTTGATTTAGAGGTAAAGAAGGAGGAAATCCTTTTTACGAGATAAAGTTTTTGATCAGAATGGGATATTAATCAACCCAGGGGATCCCTTAACCATTAAGGGATTAATAGAACGAATCACACTTTTACCACTAAACTATACCCGCTACAATCCGATTATTGTATATAAATCGACTTTTTGTCTAACAAGAAAATTGTTTGGAATCAAAAGATAGGATCAAAAAAAATAATGAAAATTAGAGCGTAAACGAGAAGACGTAATGAGATTAGGAAAGGCGGACTCATTTAAATACCAAGTCTTTTGCTTAGAGGTTTTTGTCAGATATAAAAAAAACTATTTAAGCCGTAACCGAAAAACGCATTGTTCAAGAATTTAGAGTTCCCTTATTTTCATATCTTAGTTTAATTGATATTTTATTTAAATAAAAATTTTTATATAATAAAAAAAAGCCAAGAAATTAAGATAGCAAATTACTTTTCGTTGCAAGAAAAGGGGCCCGGCCCAGCTCGTTGCTGGACAGGCCAAGCCGGGGAAAGAAAAGGTTTCTTTGGAGAAAATCAAAAAGTCCTTTTTGATTTTTTTTATTTCTTATTTTTTTTTTTAATATAGATAAACTAAATAAAAGTCGTTTTTCAAGCCCTATTTTGATTTATGTAACATACTAAATTATCCTTTGTCAATTGGGGAGAGATGGCTGAGTGGACTAAAGCGTCGGATTGCTAATCCGTTGTACGAGTTTTTCGTACCGAGGGTTCGAATCCCTCTCTTTCCGTTTTTCCGAGTTCTTTTTTTTTAAGTTATTTTAATAGTTAAAAAAGTGAAATAGCTAAAATACTACGAAAGAACATTTAAAAATTGCGCAAAAAAAACAAACCTTATTTCTTTTTTATTCTTCACGCCCAGGATTACGTCCCGGATCATTAGAGAGGAATCCGAAGATGAATAAAGAGACAAAGAATATCACCACCGTGTAAACAAATAGTTTTAGAGTAAGCATTACATAATCTCCAAATTTTTTTTCGGAAAAAAAGAGAGTAGATCCTCCATGTGGCTATTTGTATTTTAAATTGCGTACCTTACTAGAGTTTATATAGATTTTTTTTCAATGGGCACCAAACGAAGAAATAAATAAATAAACTAAAGTTCTTTTAAGACTAGAAAAAGAAAAGAATTTTCAAAAACTACATTTTTAATAAAAGTGGATTTTTTCATTAACAAAACTTTTCTTTTATACCTAAAATTAGACATTTTGGAAGACTTCAAGAGGTCTTCCAATATAAAAAGGGTCAGAATAAGGAAATCAAATGGGGTGTTCCGAACTTATCACAGTTATACCATAATTTCTCTATTCGACTCGAGGATTCATACTGTAAGACTTATCTTATCAATTGTTATAATTTTAATTTGAATAAATTAGTCTAGGACGGTATTAAATACTCTTGAATAGTTTTTAATTAAAAAAATCATCGAAAACTTACAGCAGCTTGCCAAACAAAAGCTAAGAGAAAAAAAAGCACAGGTATTACTGGCATAACATCTACGACTGGATTTAAAAAAGCGTAGGCTTCGGGTAATTTGGCGACGAAAAAACTACTTGAATAAAGGGTATAATTAAGACAGATACAGATTAAACTTAATATATTAAGCATAACAAACATTTTGTTCTTGAGGTTAATTATATTTAATTTGATTGAGTTATTAATAAGTTCAATTGTTTATATAGAAGGGTAAATGAATAAAAATAAATTAGATATACCAAAAACCCTTCTTTAATTTGAACTTGCCCAATCAAAAATTCTTCAATTTCAATTCGAAAATCAAAAGGTGAATAGAATAAATCATACTTTCATATAATATCTTAATTGAATTAGATGTAATGATCAATAAATTCATCAGTTTAGGTTTATATAGAAATATATATAAATTCTAGCAATGATCTAATTTATTTGATAGATATTTAGGCTGAAGTTGACGAACAACCAGTACCAATAATAGTGTTTATTAGTCCCAAAAAGAAATGGGGCGTGGCCAAGTGGTAAGGCAACGGGTTTTGGTCCCGGTATTCGGAGGTTCGAATCCTTCCGTCCCAGAGCATATCTGTCTACACACTCAACATAGTATCAGATTATCACAGATTTACTCCATCTAAATCAGAATAAAGCAGAATAAATGTTACTTTTTTGAACAATCTTCTGTTTAAAAGTATAATATTAAAAAATTTTAATTTTTTTGTTGAATGAGTCTTCTTTGAATCATATATTTTTCACAAATTTAATCGAGTTCAAATAACACGGAGATGAAATAGAATCTACTTGTGATCTATCTTTGAAATTGACGATTTTTTATGAGTTCTTAGTACTCGAAGAATTAAGTGTTAATTTTTTGAATTGATCTTATCACTATCAAGTTATTTTAAGATGCAGAATTAAAAATAACTTATTTCAATTTTAGTTGTGTTCTTTTAATTTTTAAATATTTAACTCAAATATTTAGTTATAATTAATAATATATTTAATATTAAAAATATTTGAGTTATTTTATTTTCAGTTTATTATCTATTTTAATAGATATATATCTATTAAAATAGATAAGATAATATTATAATTATAATAGATTACTAGGTACCGACCAAACAATGACTATTCATGATTTCCCATAATGGAATTAATTTAATACTGGTTCAAAACTAAAGGAATGTTATGGTAAAACTTCGTTTAAAACGATGTGGTAGAAAGCAACGTGCGACTTGAAGGACACGATCCGCTGTGGATTCTTACACCCACCATTTTTATATTATATAGGACTGAAAGTGCTTTTGGCTCGACATCATTTGTCCTGTTTCACTAGAACTTTCTTTTTGTTTTTTTTTTTTGGAGGGGGGGGTGCAAACTGTATCGTACAAGATGGAGCTCGAGCAGAACGTATTGATTCGTTTAGTGGAGGCAAGAATCTAGGGTTAGTATCATTTAATAAATAGGGACAGCTTTGTTAAGTCTATTTTCGACATAGAAATCGAAAGGATCCAATTCAAGCAAGTCTTAAATTAAAAAGTCAAATTTGGTGGAATTTATAAAATTCTTTCGATCAAATAAAAAGTGTATTACACAGGAATCAACCATTAGTATGATTTGTTGGTAGAGAGAAATCACAAATAAAGGGTATGTTGCAGCCATTTTGATTGAAACAATTAAAGATCACCGAAGTAATGTCTAAACCCAATGATTCAAGGCAAAGAAAGAGGAAAGGATCTTAGAACAAGGAAATACCGTTTTCAATTGTCTCAACAACAATAACTCAATTAAAATAAAGAATAAAAAAAAGGATTGGAAAGGAGACAGACAAAAAAAAGGGGGGATTAGAGACGACTCAATAAACGAAATGCTTATAAAAGGATTTCCTTTGGGGTTATCAAACTTGAGTTATGAGCGCGCAAATTACAAATACAAAAATTTTTTGGTTGGGGAACTATTAATAAACAAGTATTTAAATCATATGATAAAGAAAGAGAATTATTCATATAATTCATTTGATGATTTTAGAAATATATTGAACATTAGAATTCTATACATAAAAATAACTTTACTTTTCTTGAGCCGTACGAGGAGAAAACTTCTTATACGTTTCTCTGGGGGGGGTTATTTACATCTATCCCAATGAGCCATTTATCGAATCGTTGCAATTGATGTTCGATCTCGAAGAGAAGGAAAAGCTTTCTGGAAAGTAGGTTTTTATGATCCGATAAAGAATCAAACCTATTTAAATATTCCTATTATTCTATATTTCCTTGAAAAAGGCGCTCAACCGACAAGAACTGTTCATGATATTTCAAAGAAGGCGGGTGTTTTTATAAACCTTCGCCTTAATCACCAATCAAAATTCAATTAATGAAATATATAAATTAATGAAGGTGTGGATGAGTTTTCTAGAGTTTTGCATAATCTTTTCTTTTACTTTTTTTATCCAGTAGAGAGTTTTCTATTTATATCTTAATTTAATTTATTTTTGCTACTACATAATGTAGTCTTTTATAACGAAAAAAAGATCTATTGTCATATCAATGGGCATTTGTGAGTGGAATTCTATGAAAAAATAACAAAAGTAAAGGGTTTAATCTTTTCTTTTTTATTTGTATTGATTGATTGATATTAATTGACTAAACTTGGGATTTTTCTATTTAATTTGTTTAATTTATTTGTACGTATACACCTTTTATGTCTATATGTCGTTTCCATATGTAGTTGTAGTGCCAATCCAACATAAATCCTTAGTTTTTAATTTTAAAAAATTGAAATTTCCATTTTTTTTTATTTGAATCTTTTATCAAAATTCACTTTTATATTGACAACAGTGTATCAAATGAATATAATCTGGGCATGGATAAATGAATCCATTTATCTCTGTCCTATCGATTTTAGTTCATTCAAATAAGGGGTTCATTGGATGCACGAAGTCCTTTTTTTTTTTTTCTAAAAAAAGAAATATTTTTAATAAAAAAGAGTAATGTATAACATAAAAGACAAGAATTAGTCTACAAAAATTTTCATTTATATTTTGATCTTAAATTTTTTTTTGCCTTTTTGAAATGATTTGATTGTGCCGTACAATAAAATCTCTTTATTTATTAGGATTCCGATTGTATCTATACACTCTAATTCTTTTATTTCGGGTTGCTAACTCAACGGTAGAGTACTCGGCTTTTAAGTGCGGCTAGCATCTTTTACACATTTGTATGAAGCAAGGGATTCATCTATACCATCGGTAGAGTTTGTAAGACCACGACTGATCCTGAAAGGAAGGACTGGAAAAAGCAGCATGTCGTATCAATAGATAATTTAAAAAATATTTTATTCTTACCATTATAGGTATAAGGCCAAAACCTTGTTTGAATTGTTTTAATTTTTGGCTTGGAATTTTCTTAATTTAACAAACAAATCAATTCAAACTAACGTTGGGTCGAGCAAATAAATGGATAGACCCTAACTAGAGGTTCCAATTATAGGAAGAGAAAAAGGAACGAGCTCTTGTTCTTCATTTTTGAATTATTACCCGATCTAATTAGACGTTAAAACTATATTAGTGCTTGATGCGGAAAAGCTTTTCCCGTGGGCTTATTATCAATTTTTTATGAATCCTACCTATTAGCAATCTCCATTATATAGTGGAGATCCATGTGTATGAAGAAGGCAGTATATTGATAAAGATATTTTTTTTTTTCAAAATCAAAAGAGCGATCGGATTGCAAAAATAAAGGATTTCTAACCGTCTTGGTATTAGAGAATGAACATAAACCAATTGGGTGAAAAAAGAGAGGATAGAGAGTTCGCTGATATGTCCTACCTTTATTCCGAGGTATCCTTTTTTTTTTTATAATACCTTGTTTTAACGCTATCGTACTATAAGTATCATTTGATAACCCAATCCATCCCATCCTATATTTTCCTATTTTCGGTTCAAATCGAATTTCAAATGAAGGAATATCAAGAATATTTAGAGCCAGATAGGTTTTGGAAATATGACCTCCTATACCCACTTATCTTTCGGGAGTATATTTATGCATTTGATCGTGATCCGGGTTTAAATAGATTTCATTTGTGGGAAAATTTGGTTTATGACACTCAATATAGTTTTTTGATTGTAAAACGTTTAATTACTCGAATGTATCAAGAGAATCATTTGATTATTTCCGATAATCATTCTAACCAAAATCAAGTTTTTGGATTCAATAAGAATTTGTATTCTCAAATGATATCAGAGGGATTTGCAGGCATTGTGGAAATGCCATGTTCCCTACGATTAGTTTCTTCCTTAACGGACAGAGAAATTGTAAAGTATTCTAATTTCCGATCAATTCATTCAATATTTCCTTTTTTAGAAGACAAATTACCACATTTAAATTATGTATCAGATGTACTAATACCCTATCCGATTCATCTGGAAATTTTAGTTCAAACCCTTCGCTGTTGGGTAAAAGATGCCTCTTCCTTGCATTTATTAGGGCTTTTTCTTCACGAGTATTATAATTGGAATAATAAGACTATTCCAAATAAATCAATTTCTATTTTTTCAAAAAGTAATCTAAGATTTTTCTTGTTCATGTATAATTCTCATGTTTGTGAATACGAATCTGTCTTACTTTTTTTCCGCAACCAATCTTCTCATTTACGATTAACATCTTCTGTTGTCTTTTTTGAACGAATATTTTTATCTGGAAAAATAAAGCATTCTGCTACAGAATGCTTTGCTAATGATTTTCCGACTAGGCTATGGTTCCTCCAGGATCTTTTTATGCATTATGGTAGATATCAAGGAAAATCAATTCTGGCTTCAAAGGATACGTCTCTTTTGATGAAAAAATGGAAATATTACATTGTC